GTATAGTAATGCTATGAATGACCCAGTATCGAATACTGGTAATAATATCAGCAAAAGAACGTTCTCCTGTGCTTCCAGACATGCCGAGCTCCACGTATTCTTGTACAGTCAAAAAGGGGATCGATTCCGTAAAAGATGAGATCAGTAAATGGGAATTCACTGAAATTGAATCTTTGTGAGATCGTCAATAAGGTACCAAGGGTGTCTTTAGAGTATACCGAATCAGTATAGCTATCCTTCTTCTGACACAGCAACGCAATTTCACAATTAGTATCTAAATGGAGTGCTAGAGACTTTCTTTTTTCTTTTATTGTTGCCTGTCGATGTAGTATTCTATACTATTCAATAAAAAAATTTTCAAATTCCTGTAGTAGTATAAGGGTTCTCTCCATTATCGGCTTCGGATTAGAAACTGAAGATCAGATAAAATGTGAATACAACGGGTTGCTTTCAAATAATTCGCGAGTGGGATTATCATATTCCATTCCCCTACACCTACAATTCAATTAGATCCAAAATATAAAAATATTCTTTCTTTTTGTGTTTGTAGAAGATGTTTTTTGTTGGAACCCCCCCCCCCTTTTTTTTTTCATTTTTAAGGAATTGGTTAGTTGTCCAGTAAGAAGTAAGACTAGCCGATAGTCTTCGACGAAAGAAAGAGAACAAAGAAGAAAATAATCAATATTCGCGATGCACGCATTGTTGTATTAGAACCAAAAGGCCGTTCTTGATCGAATTATAATTATAAAAGGGCGGGGGGCTCTCTAATTTAAGATATGTAAAGAAAAAATGTATAAGTTTCGCACGATTAGATCATGCGAAACTCTTTTTCTTCTCATTAGAGATATTATGAGAATGAACCTACTACTGAATCTAATGAGGTCAAATCAAATTAAAGTAAAAAAGAAAAGGGAAAGTAATAAAGTAAAAGTAAAAAAAAGGGAGATTCTAGTATAATATAAGGTCATTCTTTGTTCGAAAATACACAATGTATTCGATACAATAATAAAAAAAAAGATCAAAATAAAAATAGAAATGATTTTCCAATTTTAAAGCGATTCAATTTCATTTTTTGAATGAAGTTACACAACAGAGTTTTTTATTATTTCTAATTTTGATTATTAATTATATAATATTAGTATAAGAATATTAGTTTTTAAGATGAATCTGTTGATTGGGAATTAGGGGATGCTCAGATATCACAGATGATGAATTGATTTCTTACCTATGTCACTCCCATTTTTTTTTATTACTGTTTAGAAGGATTGATGAATCAAAAACTTTCAATTGAAAGAATAAGTGAAATTGGTCTTTTTGCTTATTCTTGTTTGTATCTTTCAAAAATTTGAATTTAGGGAAGTGCTTTCTAAACATATGTATAAAAAGACCATATTTCATTTAGCCTCTTTATGCTTACTATAACTAGTTATTTCGGTTTTCTACTAGCGGTTTTAACTATAACCTCAGCTCTATTTATCGGGTTGAACAAGATACGACTTATTTGAAATTAATTGAACAAACGATTCATAAAAAAACGAAATCTTTCTGTGTTATTCCATATATTCTATAGTTTCTTAAGTTTCTTACCGTGTCAATTTCCAATTTTTGGTCATTGAGATTCATGGGCAATATGAATTAATAGTTAAGAATAGATATTACCTCTCCTTTTCCTCTTTCAAACAAATTGAAATGATTGAAGTTTTTCTATTTGGAATTGTCTTAGGTCTAATTCCTATTACTTTGGCTGGATTATTTGTAACCGCATATTTACAATACAGACGCGGCGATCAGTTGGACCTTTAATTAATTAATAGCTCTTTTTTTGATTGACCCCTACTTGCTTTATTAATTTTAATACATAGGGCAGGGATCAAATTGAAATTGCTGTTCAATTATTTCATTTCAGTGTAATTTTCGACCTAAGAATAACAAGAATGGGATCACGCTCTGTAGGATTTGAACCTACGACATCGGGTTTTGGAGACCCGCGTTCTACCGAACTGAACTAAGAGCGCTTTATTATCACACTAAATATTTTGTAAGTAACCCTAATATATTATATTTTTGCATGCGTATCCTATTCTATAGTAGAATAGAGTCAAATGAAAGATTGATCATGTTATGGATGCCCAATTTAATCGATTTCAATTGGTCCCTCGTTACGATTCCTGCTCATAAGATAAGTAATAGAATAGGTAGGGATGACAGGATTTGAACCCGTGACATTTTGTACCCAAAACAAACGCGCTACCAAGCTGCGCTACATCCCTTTCAATTGGGTTACAGTGTCATTGTAGAGAATACCCGTATTGTTTTCCACATCTTTATTTACTCCATTTCTATACAAAAATTATCTTGTCATTTCTTCTTTTTGATCTCATATCATAGAACATATAATTAATTATTAATTAATTATAATAAACTACTTATATGCGTTACGTATAATGAAACCCGCTGTAAAAAAAATGAATATTTTGGGGAAACGCTGGTACAGAAAAGGGCACGTTTTTTTTAAGAAAAGGAATATTCTACTGAATCGTTGTACATTTCAATTTGAATTAGGGATTCCGCGGACAAATACAAGCGATCATTAACTCCATATATGTCTGATCATATATGTATTACAAATTCCAATAAAGAAGGAGGATTTCAAATAAAATGCGAGATCTAAAAACATATCTCTCCGTGGCGCCGGTAGTAAGTACTATATGGTTCGGGTTTTTAGCAGGTCTATTGATAGAGATCAATCGTTTATTTCCGGATGCGCTGATATTCCCCTTTTTTTCATTCTAGTTAGTAACATGGGAAGTGGTGAAGAAGATTAGGGATTTAATAAAATCTCTGTGACTAATCCCTCCCCTTCCCATCTTTTAATTTTAGAATTTTTAAAATTTGAATAAGTTCGAAAAGAGAAAGAATAAAAGTGGATTCAAATTCAGTGAAACTCGGAACTCGGGCCTCAGGCCCGAGGCTCGAATTAAAATAAAATTTTTCATTTAAATTATTTAAATGAAAATAATTAAAAAGAGAATGAGAACGGAAATGGAAATTGATGGATAGGTCAACAATATCATACAAAATACTTAAATGAAAGACGAAACGCTATATTGGGATTAGAAATGTAGTTAGAAATCATTGTATTACTTATTATTACTATCTTGATTGCAACGAAATTTTTCATAATTTTATTTCGAGTTAGCAACTTCTATTTTTTTTTTCGTTCCTTTTTTCTCTTTGGATCGCAAAATAGAATAGTTGAGTGAATCAAAAATACAAAGGGGGTTCATGGCCAAGGGGAAAGATGTTCGAGTAACAGTTATTTTGGAATGTACCAATTGTGCTGTTCGAAATGATGCTAATAAGGAATCAAAGAGGGTTGGTATTTCCAGATATATTACTCAAAAGAATCGACACAATACGCCTAGTCGATTGGAATTGAGAAAATTCTGTCCCTTTTGTTACAAATATACAATTCATGGGGAGATAAAGAAATAGATGGAACCGATTACACATATGTATTGTATGTCATCCTTCCAAGGAAGATGAAAAATGTCATATACCATATATTATATATAACATATATTTAAAGATAAACAAACCAAAAAGAAATCCCCGACAAAATTAGGATTTTCGGGATAAGGAATAAACAAATCATGGATAAATCCAAGCGACTCTATTTTAAATCCAAGCGATCTTTTCGTAGGCGTTTGCCCCCGGTTGGGTCGGGGGATCGAATTGATTATAGAAACATGAGTTTAATTAGTCGATTTATTAGTGAACAAGGAAAGATATTATCTAGACGGGTGAATAGATTAAACTTAAAACAACAACGATTAATTACTATTGCTATCAAGCAAGCTCGTATTTTATCTTTGTTACCCTTTCTTAATAATGAGAAACAATTTGAAAGAGGTGAGTCGGCTGCTAGAACTGCGGGTCTTAGAATCAAAAAGGGGGATAGGCTTACTCTTCACTTGAATCAAAATTCCAATACGAACTCAAAGGCGGATTGATGTTTTGTTCGAAAAATTCGCGAATTAAGATGTGAGTGTCGTGTCATAAGAAAAAAAGTATCGGGGAAAAAGAATAAATCTTTTTTTATTGAACGTCTTGTTTGTTCATTTTGACGACTTTATCATATTATTTGATTATATTTTATCATACTAATTTCTATTCTACCTTCCCGGAGTTAATTTTACAGCGCACTCCATTAAAATTTAAAACATTCCTATGGAGTCCTTCCAATCTACTTATTTTATAATCTCAGTGGAAATCATAGAAAGACAATTTCTATTTAATATAGCTATTTGCGCAAGTATTTTACGATTAAGAAGCAACTGCTTCTTGTACAGATTGTGTATGATAATATTATAACTATAGTATACTAAATTCCCTCGAATTGCTGCATTTATCCGAGTGATCCACAAACGGCGAAAATATCTCTTTTGCCTACCTCTATCCCGATAAGCCGAAAACAAAGCTCTTATTTTCTGTTGAGTAATAGTTCGAGTAAGTCTTGAATGAGCCCCTCGAAAGCTTGATGCAAATAAACGAATTTTTGTTCTACGTCTCCGAGCTATACATCCTCGTTTAATTCTGGTCATTGAATAAATGAAACTTTGATAAATAACTAATTGATTTCTTTTCTTTCAGTTATTCCCTTCCCCTTTACTAGTTTGTTAATAACAAAACGGATCCTTCCAATGTATAAAATAAAAACTCCAACGGCTTTTGCTACTATAACCTTCCCGCCCACGATTTTTTCTTTTTTTTTTATAGGCATTTTACCTCGAAATAAGAAATAATATTGATACTAGATATTAAAAAAAGCATATTAATATTAAATAAAAACAAAAAGTAGTAAATATAAAATAGAAATGAATAAAAAAAAAATAGTGGGTTCCATCGTTTCTATGGTTACTTCTTAAACGGCGAGATCCCTTCTATACACCGGAGCCCCTTCTTTTCTTTCATTTAATCAATGCTATTGTTAACTTGTACAGTTCACACTTTTTGGCTCTACCCATGAATTATTCAGTAATCCGTCTTTCACAACGAGATCCACTTATACAGTAACGGTATTTAATTATGAAGATTAACTGTGTAGCTGACCCTCTTAGTCCGTTGTTGAAAGAGTAAGGGCGTAATCTTTCTTGCCTTTAAATGGGATTCCCCCCGCTTAATGGATAAACATTTGCTACCAATGGGAAATTCTTTCTCATCTTAAATTGAAAATGGAGACAATTGGATTTACACCACTAGAAACCATAAATTTTGATACACAATAGAAGGGGAAGGGTATGATAGATACTTTTTAGATAGTGAATGGGGTTCTTCCGTTTTATTTTATCTTATTTACTGTTACTGATCACTGATACTGGAAAAATGGGTTCTTTTCTTTTGCCCCAGTCCATGCTCTGAACGAGTCACACATACACCCTAGTACATGTTCCTCGTCGCTGAGGGCATCCCCCAAGGGCGGGGGATTTCGTAACATTTCTGATTGGCTTTCTCGTCTTTCTAATAAGTTGTTTAATAGTTGGCATGTTGACTCGTATACATAATGAGCTGGTTTAGATCGATCCTAACCGGCCGATTAGGAATTACTTCTATAGTAATAAATTAATTAATAGAATACTCTATCAAACCCAGTAAGAAGATAAAATTTCAAATGGCGTATTTGTATTTGCGCGAAATCCCTGTTATTTTTTATTCTACCCCTACATGATCAACAATTCCATGAGCTTGGGCTTCTGTTGCTGACATAAAAACATCTCTTTCCATGTCTTCGGATACAACCCATAGAGGTGTGCCTGTTCTTTGTACATAAACCCTTGTAATGGTTTCGCGCAGCTTCATCATTTCTTCCGCTTCCAGGATAAATTCTCCTGCGGGTGCCTCATAAAAAGAACTAGCAGGTTGATGGATCATTACCCTGATTATATAACCTAATAAATGGTTCTTCTATCTCGAAGAGAAATCAAAGAGAATAAATTAAATAACGAGTAATGATATGAAAACCAAAAGATAGAATTGAACAACCAACCGTACAGGCATCTCTTGCGCATTGCATACGGCTATACAATGGAATTTACTTTATAACCTCCATTCCATTGAAGAAGTATAAAATCAAATTCAAATATTCAAATATAGGGCCTATCAGACCCCGATCGGTAAATAATCCAATAACCATCCTTCATTTTATTTTGGAGTAGTTAAAACATACTATGATGGTTCCGTTGCTTTATATATTTATTTAGTCTGTTATTAAGCAATCCCAAAGTTTCTTTTTTTTGTATTCTTTCCTAAGATAAATATTGTTATTATCCCTCTGGTGTGAAAACAAAAAAGTTTGTGACGCTGCAATAGGCTTCCGATAAATCAGATAAAATCGGAAATGCCCTTTATCTCATACTATTCGTTCGATATATAATCTAATGATTGATTTTTGAAAAAAAAAAAACAAAAATAAAAAAAAAAAAAAGGGTTTCTCATATCGAATTCAAAATGCCATGCTATTATTACTTAATAGTCATATTTCATATGGCGAAGGCATAGTCTTCTTTTTTCTCTCAAATACAAAACTCATTGGCGCCGAGCATGAGGGAATGCTAGACGTTTGGTAATTTCTCCTCCGACCAGAAGAAAAGATCCTATTGAAGCGGCCAATCCCATGCATATTGTCTGTACATCTGGTTGTACAAATTGCATAGTATCATAAATAGCTACTCCGGGTATTACCCACCCCCCGGGAGAGTTTATAAACAAATACAGATCTTTGCTATCATCCTCTAGACTGAGATATACCATAAGACCAATAATTTGATTCGAGAGATCGCTATCAACCTCTTGGCCTAAAAAAAGTAATCTTGCTCGATAAAGTCGGTTGATTAGGATATAATTGTATCCTTAGGAACCGTACGCGCACCTTTTGATGCATACGGTTTACCAAAAATCGCGCAAAAAAAAAGAATCAATGTGTAGATTGCAGCCCTCATTCTTTTTTATTTTCATAGGGGGCTCTTTCTAACTTCTAACAAAGGGCTTTTTTTCTTCCATTTTTCAAGAAGGATTTGTTTTGGCCTGTTTACTTTACCTATATATATAAATAAAATATATATATAAATAATTTACTAAACTTATCGAATGAACTTCTCATTGATGTATTGTTTCATCGAGATCGAATCCAAATAACGATACCATTTTCTTGTTCCTGAATGGGCTTTTTCAATTTTTTTAGGTTTATGCTCTACTCCGAGTAAAGATAGGCCCGATTTTTATTTGCACATATAGGGCAAATGTCCCAATACCACGTCTTTTTGCTATGGCTTTTTTTATTTTTCAATTTCATTTATTTCATGTCTTCCACTAAATATTCAATGTATTCATTATATTACTCGATTGATTAAACAGTTTGAGATCGCTCCTGTTTATAAATAGAATATTATAAAAGTAGTAATCTTAGATATATTACCAATTGGGTTTTTTCTAAACGGAGCCTGGATACTTCATTTTTTTGGTCCAGTCGAGCCAACCATAAATTATTCTAATTGATAATATTAATCTGATACCCCTACAAAAAATAAATAGGATTAAATTGTATTTCACGCTCCAAACTTTTGATAATTCAATCAATCTTTTTTGGGCGAAAGAGGGGATATCTCGATCAGGGGAGAGAATGGGGAAATTCCATGTGACCCAATATATCTGACAAGTCGCACTATATGTCAACCCACGATGCATCTTCCTCTCCAGGACTTCGAAAAGGTACTTTTGGAACACCAATAGGCATAAAATGAAAGAAAAAAATTAAGTACTATATCTTACTTTGATGTGGAAGCGTAACAACGGGTTTATTGTCTTAATAAGATTAGCCTTTATCATAGTTTATCCATAAATTGAATAAGTTCATAACAATAACATAAAAAAAGAAAACCGAATGATTATGACTAAAGGAAAATTTTTACGAAACGAATGGGTCTTTGGAATGATATGAACAAATGGGTATGTCTTCACTCAGAGAAAATTAAAGTGGGATCAATCCCCTCTACCATTGCGTATTGGTACTTATCGGGTATAGAATAGATCTGCTTATTTTTGTTCCTACAAATGGAATTCGTCTATTATTACTATCTATTATTATTACTAAAAGAATAGAACAAATATTAATTCTTTCCTCGAGAAAATCTACCGAAAGAGTGGGTCCGGAGCATAGTTTTTTTACTTTTTATAATGCAATAAAGTTACATAGTGTCTATTATTCGTTGATTAAAGGGGTATTTCCATGGGTTTGCCTTGGTATCGTGTTCATACCGTCGTATTGAATGATCCGGGTCGTTTGATTTCTGTTCATATAATGCATACAGCTCTAGTTGCTGGTTGGGCCGGTTCGATGGCTCTATACGAACTAGCGGTTTTTGATCCCTCTGACCCCGTTCTTGATCCAATGTGGAGACAGGGTATGTTTGTTATACCCTTCATGACTCGTTTAGGAATAACCAATTCATGGGGCGGTTGGAGTATCACAGGAGGTACTATAACGAATCCGGGTATTTGGAGTTACGAAGGTGTGGCCGGGGCACATATTGTGTTTTCCGGCTTATGCTTTTTGGCAGCTATTTGGCATTGGGTGTACTGGGATCTAGAAATATTTTCTGATGAACGTACAGGAAAACCTTCTTTAGATTTACCTAAGATTTTTGGAATTCATTTATTTCTTTCAGGGTTGGCTTGTTTTGGGTTTGGCGCATTTCATGTAACGGGGTTGTATGGTCCTGGAATATGGGTGTCCGATCCTTATGGACTAACCGGAAGGGTACAATCTGTAAATCCAGCGTGGGGTGTGGAAGGTTTTGATCCTTTTGTTCCGGGAGGAATAGCCTCTCATCATATTGCAGCAGGGACATTGGGCATATTAGCCGGCCTATTCCATCTTAGTGTCCGTCCGCCCCAACGTCTATACAAAGGATTACGCATGGGAAATATTGAAACCGTCCTTTCCAGCAGTATCGCTGCTGTCTTTTTTGCCGCTTTTGTTGTTGCTGGAACTATGTGGTATGGTTCAGCAACTACCCCGATTGAATTATTTGGTCCCACTCGTTATCAATGGGATCAGGGATACTTCCAGCAAGAAATATATCGAAGAGTTAGCGCTGGGATAGCCGAAAATCAAAGTTTATCAGAGGCTTGGTCTAAAATTCCTGAAAAATTGGCTTTTTATGATTACATCGGTAATAATCCGGCAAAGGGGGGATTATTCAGAGCGGGCTCAATGGACAACGGGGATGGAATAGCTGTTGGGTGGTTAGGACACCCTATCTTTAGAGATAAGGAAGGGCGTGAACTTTTTGTACGTCGTATGCCCACTTTTTTTGAAACATTTCCGGTTGTTTTGGTAGACGGAGACGGTATTGTTAGAGCCGATGTTCCGTTTCGAAGGGCAGAGTCGAAGTATAGTGTCGAACAAGTAGGTGTAACTGTGGAGTTCTATGGTGGCGAACTGAATGGAGTCAGTTATAGTGATCCTGCTACTGTGAAAAAATATGCTCGACGCGCTCAATTGGGCGAAATTTTTGAATTAGATCGTGCTACTTTGAAATCCGATGGTGTTTTTCGTAGCAGTCCAAGGGGTTGGTTTACTTTTGGCCATGCTTCATTTGCTCTGCTCTTCTTCTTCGGACATATTTGGCATGGCGCTAGAACCTTGTTCCGAGATGTTTTTGCCGGTATTGACCCAGATTTGGATGCTCAAGTAGAATTTGGAACATTCCAAAAACTTGGGGATCCTACTACAAGACGACAAGTAGTCTGATACAAGATTGATTTCTTACTTTTATTTTTGTGATTTAATAACATAGACAGGGAGCCGGATAAATCTTGATTTGAATCGCTGCCTTTGCCCTTTCCTTGACTCTTTCTCTTTAGTTATCCGGGAGACGACCCAAAATAAACAGGCATGGAAGCTATAATTGTAAACCACAATCGAATCTATGGAAGCATTGGTTTATACATTCCTCTTAGTCTCGACTCTGGGAATAATATTTTTCGCCATCTTTTTTCGGGAACCACCTAAAGTTCCAACTAAAAAGATGAAATGATTTTTTATTATCTCGATTGAAGTAATGAGCCTCCCAATATTGGGAGGCTCATTACTTCAACTAGTCTCCGTGTTCCTCGAATGGATCTCTTAGTTGTTGAGAGGGTTGCCCAAAAGCAGTATATAAGGCGTACCCAGTAAAACTTACAAGTAAACCAGATATAGAGATGGCAACTAAGGTTGCTGTTTCCATTATTATATAATTTTAAGACCACAATGGATCTATGCTAAGATCATTTATTTACAATATAATGGTATACAAAGTCAACGGCTCTCACTGAATACAAAATAGGATTTATGGCTACACAAACCGTTGAGAATAGTTCTAGATCTGGTCCAAGACGAACCATTGTAGGGGATTTATTGAAACCACTGAATTCGGAATATGGTAAAGTAGCTCCAGGTTGGGGAACTACTCCTTTGATGGGTATTGCAATGGCTCTATTTGCGATATTCCTATCTATTATTTTGGAGATTTATAATTCTTCCATTTTACTGGATGGAATTTCAATGAATTAGATTCACAAGAACTACTAAATCGCTTTTCACTACAAAGTGAATCATTTAGGTCGTTTTTAGCCCATTCTATTTTTGGGTAGTTCGACCGTGGAATTTCTTTGTTTCTGTATTTCCGGAATATGAGTGTGTGACTTGTTATAATTGATCCTATGGATACTACAGAGAGTGGTTCTGTCATCTTGATACAGATGGTTTTACCTCGTCGGATATTCATTCTAGTATCCGGAACGCGCGGAATATAGGAAATAGATTACAAACTATTCTAACTATGATTCATATTTTATATTAAGACCTCGCGGGCCGGACTCCAAAAAAAAGAGTTAACCCCCAAATAGTTAAAAAAGGGGGTTAGAAGTGATAAATCGACAGATTTTTATTCTTTTTCCCGTTTATGCTTATTTTAATTAAGGGACAAACCTTTCTTTAAATTTTTATTCAGTATATCTATTCATTGAATAAGTGATGATCCAACGATTCTTACTCAGGGAATTTTTGGACTTAGTTTGAAGGTTTTCTTGAATCATCGTGGTTGTAGTATGAATCTGAGGTTTTAATCGATTCATAGGGTCTTAACAAGAGAATTCCTATCAATAATAAAGAAAACAGAAGTAAAACCGCGTTACACACAAATAAGAATAACAAATAAAAGAAAAAAAAATAGGTAAATAGAGGATTCAAGAGGCCTGTAACAATCAACATAAAGACGAATGAGCCAACTTGATATTTTTTAGCATTATAATCACAAAGAAGAGCTTTCAGATTTTTATTCTTTCGTATCTTTAGAGAAAAAGAAAGAGTGAATCATAGGAGGAAAGATAAATAAGTTTCAAACTTTTTATTACACATATCCATTCTAGCCAGTATTTGGGTGGTTTTTGTTTGAGCCGTACGAAATGAAATTCTCATATACGGTTCTCAGAGGGGGAGTTCCCTGGATTTACCTATCTCAATAAAGTATATGATTGGTTCGAAGAACGTCTTGAGATTCAGGCGATTGCAGATGATATAACTAGTAAATATGTCCCTCCCCATGTGAACATATTTTATTGTTTAGGCGGAATTACACTTACTTGTTTTTTAGTACAAGTAGCTACGGGATTTGCTATGACTTTTTACTATCGCCCAACGGTTACTGAGGCTTTTGCTTCCGTTCAATATATAATGACTGAAGCTAACTTTGGTTGGTTAATCCGATCAGTTCATCGATGGTCCGCAAGTATGATGGTGCTAATGATGATCCTGCACGTATTTCGTGTGTATCTCACCGGTGGCTTTAAAAAACCTCGTGAATTGACTTGGGTTACAGGTGTAGTTTTAGCTGTATTGACCGCATCTTTTGGCGTGACTGGTTATTCCTTACCCCGGGACCAAATTGGTTATTGGGCAGTCAAAATTGTAACAGGCGTACCGGAAGCTATTCCTGTAATAGGATCGCCTTTGGTAGAGTTATTGCGCGGAAGTGCTAGTGTAGGCCAATCCACCCTGACTCGTTTTTATAGTTTACACACTTTTGTATTACCTCTACTTACTGCCGTATTTATGTTAATGCACTTCCCAATGATACGTAAGCAAGGCATCTCTGGTCCTTTATAGAGAAGAAATAGTATTATAGATCATAGATATTTGTAATCAGTCATTTATCACTTCACTCAGGGTAGGAACAATAGGATTTCATTGCTATAAATATGGATTATTGAAAAGAATAAAACATGTATTTGGATCTTTTCCTTCAACCCCGCAAAATTGTATTATTTATTTGACACTAATGGTTGAAGTGAATTTTCTGAAGATAAAATGGATTATGGGAGTGTGTGGCTTGAACTATTGATTAGTCCGTGCAGATATATGCCTATCTGCCACATTTGTTTGAATTCACAACGAAATG